AATCTCATTTCCAAAAGATATGCATGCCAGAATCATTAGTAGTACAACCCCCCGACTGACTGATAATGAGGCTTTCCACAAGCGTCCGGTCCGTAAGAATTCCAATCACTCGCACAAACACCAGATTAGCTTTCATATAATTAATCCGCCGCCGCCAGAATAGGGGGGCCGGAACGAGACCCCCTGCTTGATGATGTGCCGCGATCCATCACTCACTCAGGCAATTCAAGTGTTTCAGATTCACCACTTCTGTCTGATCATACCAAACCCTCCCTCGAAGTGGTGAGTTGAGGGAGAACATGAAATGCATGATGTTACCCAACACCACTATCAAGGTTGGTTCTTAGGCCGGGCCTATTCATTCTGCTTCTCACTGGGGCAATCAATAGCGTAATGACGGGATCTCCTCAATACCCGCCCGCCATTCAATGGCTTGTGAAATGCAGTCCCCCATCCATAACTTTAGGTAGGCAGCGGCTTGGCTTTGGCGTAACTGATGCCGCTATTAGGGGCGCTATTGATTATATACAGACAGGTACGGTGGAAATCGCGTATATAATAAAGAAATCCTTCCTTTTAGGTGGGAAATTAAGTAATAAAAGATGGCGTTTGGGGTGGTCAATTTCTATCTATGAACCTGGCTATGTGAGAGGGGAAATTGAAGAATGAGAAGGTGGCATATGGGTATGGGTCTACAGCTACTGCGTCAATGGCTTAACCAATGGCTTAATCACCAGAAGCAACTGGGCCAGAATCCATTGCTGGTAGGTAAGCTGCTGTCTTTGCTAGTGGTGCTTCATCTTACTGCTAAACCAAATGCTGAACCAATAGAAGGATCAACAGAATGAACTGCTGCTCCTATCTTTGCTTCTCCTGCGACGGCCTGGAGAGGAAACGCCTAACCCAACTCAAGGCGGGAACTAGAAGACTAAAGGGTTCGTCTCGCTTAAGAATCTAAATACTACAGGCAGTAGGTCTTTTTCCGGGATGTGAAGCCGACCTAGTTACAGGCAGGAACTGGGAAGCTACTGGGTGAACCTCGCAATAAAGGCACCTATACTCTGCTTAATGCCGGGTGCTATTCCCCTTCTTAACTGCCCCAGAACTGCCCCATTCCCATAGCGGTAATTAAGGTTCTCTCTCTCAAGCTATTCCCCTAAATCAATGTCTCTGAACTGCCCCAACTAATGGCATGAAATCAGGGGTGTGTCGCCGTATCAAACGCCAAACCACCGCAACGTATAATAAGATTCCATTTCGAATCCTAGCTAATACGCCAACATAGACGGTCGTCTTGAGATAGGCTAGGAGGGTGTCTTTGCAAGAGGGTAGCGGTTCTCGCTTGCAACAAGTGGCGGTATACTTCGGAGTGAAGAAGGTTATACAACTGATGGGACCCAGTCGGGAGATCCACTATGAACCAACCGAGGTAGTCACCTGATCAGTGATGGTGAGAGGTGGTGATGCATGGCTGTTCCCCACAACTGGGAGGGGGACATAAGTATTAAGTCACACTGGGCTACCCGACCTGTCCTTCTCCTGCCTAAGAGGTTGTTTCCTTCCCTAGGTGGGCTGATTCAACTTGGGGTAACATTGGTTGGTCAGTGATCTAAAGGCTGAGCTGATTCGACAAGCACCCACCTCCCTATCGGAGTAAGCCCTACTTCAGGTCTACCCACTACTTATCGGAGTAAGACTTCCCTTTACCTTCCTTCAGATAGATCCACCTCCCTCTCGGAGTTGATACACTTAATAGATGACCTACCTGACCGTATCGTTAACTGCCCTTACTCTTGCCTTACCCCCCTCTCAGCTCTCTTTACCTGCCTAAATAGCGTGAGTCTTCTAAGCCTCCTTCTTTTCCAGCATCAAAGCTAACTAAAAAGCTTGAAAGAAGGAGCACTTCCCAATGAATGAATAAGCAAGAGGGCGCGAGACGGAACTGAAAGGCTGCCGGCATAGATAGCTCACTGGCGAGATGGCTTCTCCAGGCCTTGTCGGAAACTCGATGCAGTGAATCGCTGCGAAGAATCCATTTTAGGTGCTCCGATGCATTTCGGTGCGAAGTGTGCATTGAAAAGATATGCGCATTTTTCGTCTTCAGGGAAAGAGAGAGCACATAGCCGAGAACAAGACTGATCTTTTGTTGCACTGGTCACACTATAAAATTCTTTATTGGGAATGGAAACCGGCTCCCCCACTTATCCTCCCCACTCTCTCTCGCCCCCTGGAACGTGAAATTGGAATTCGTCATGTCGCCTGATATATGAAAAAGGAGGGGAGAAAATCTCTATTGACCCTAATCTCTGTATGTGTGTCTAAAGTCCGCTAAGTCGTGTTGCCTCGAAGGTAGGTATAAGATCCGCTAGTGATGTGAAAGGAAGGTATAACTGTCACTTTCTCGAGCCAAATATCTGAGCCTGCCTGATGGCTGAAGGGGGTTTGTCTACATTTAGCTTGGCTGAGCCCTACCACTCACTGGCCTTCCCGAACCGGATTC